CATATACTTTATTGAGATAGGTAACCCAAGAAGACTCCCCCTCTGAGAACCGTATATGAGAATTTCATCTCGTACGGCTCAAACAGAAACACACAAATACTAGTTTCAACGAATATAGAAAGTGCAAAACTTCTTATTCTTATTCGCTTGATTTGATTCGATTTGTCCCGAAGATAGTAAGTAACAAAAAGACGGAATCTCTTCTTTCTTTGTGATGATAATGCCAAAAAATATCAAGTCGGCTCGTCCGTCTTTCTTTATGTTGATCGTTACGGGCCTCTTGAATCTTCTCTTCCCTATTTTTTTGTACGTAATGCGGATTTACTCTTGTTTTACTATTGATAGGAATTCTCTTGTTGAGACCCTATGAATCAATTAAAACCTCAGATTCATACTAGAACCACGATGATTTCGCCCCAAGCTAAACTCAAAGGTTCTCTGAGTAAAAACCATTTGATGATCACTTATTCAATGAGTAGATGTAATGACTCAACAAAATCTTTGTCCTTCGGACAAAAGAAGTCTGAAGAAAGAAAAATCGTTTGCTTTATAAAATACTTATCTGACATCTTTTTTTGAGTCCGGTCGCGAGGTCTGAATAGTAGGTATGAATCATAGTTCAAATATTTCTTTTCTTGATCTATTCTATATATTCCGTGCTCCAGATACTAGAATCAATATCTGACGAGGTAGAATCATCTTGATAGAGACGACAGGCTCTTTCTCTGTATTATCAATAGGATCAATTATAACAAGTCACACGCTCATATTCCGGAAATACCGAAACAAATAAATTCCACAGTCGAACTACCAGAATGGTCTATAAATCCGAGTCTTAAGTAAATTTGTTATTTTGATCGAAAAACAAGGAAGTCCTTGTTTTTATGAACCTAACTCATTGAAATTCCATCCAGTAAAACGGAAGAATTATAAATTTCCAAAATAATAGATAGGAATATCGCAAATAGAGCCATTGCGATTCCCATAAGTGGTGTAGTCCCCCAGCCCGGAGCTACTTTACCATATTCCGAATTCAATGGTTTCAATAAACTCCCTACGTTAGTTTGTCTTGGCCTAGATCTAGAACTACCTTCAACGATTTGTGTCGCCATAAATCCTATTTAATCATTGGTTGAGATCTGTTGACTTTGTATACCATTCCGTTGTAGTTGTAAATAAACGATCTTATCGTAGATCCATTGTGATCTTGAAATTATCTCAAAATGGAAACAGCAACCCTAGTCGCCATCTCCATATCTGGTTTACTTGTAAGCTTTACCGGGTACGCCTTATATACCGCTTTTGGGCAACCCTCTCAACAATTAAGAGATCCATTCGAAGAACACGGGGACTAGACTAGTTGAAGTAATGAGCCGACCGATATAATATGGTCGGCTCATTACTTCAACTTCAGTTGAGATAATGAAAAATCATTTCGTTAGTTGAGATAATGAAAAATCATTTCGTTTTTTTAGTAGGAACCTTGGGCGGTTCTCGAAAAAAGATAGCGAAAAAAATTATCCCTAAAGTCGAGACTAAAAGGAATGTATAAACCAATGCTTCCATAGATTCGATCGTGGTTTACAATTATAGCTTCCACACCTATTCATTTGGGATCATTTACCATATAAAAAAGGGAAAAAATAAAAGAAAAGTGGGTAATTCAAGTCAAGATTTCTTAGGTACCCTATTCAATTCAAATAAAAAAAATAGAGGCGAAAGATACCGTAGCAATCTTGTATCAGACTACCTGTCTCCTTGTAGTTGGATCTCCAAGTTTTTGGAATGCTCCAAATTCCACTTGAGCATCCAAATCTGGATCAATACCAGCAAAAACATCTCTGAACAGGGTTCTAGCACCATGCCAAATGTGTCCGAAAAAGAAGAGCAAAGCAAACGTAGCATGCCCAAAAGTGAACCAACCCCTTGGACTGCTACGAAAAACACCATCGGATTTCAAAGTAGCCCGGTCTAATTCAAAAATTTCACCTAATTGGGAACGTCTAGCATATTTTTTCACAGTAGCAGGATCACTATAACTGACTCCATTGAGTTCGCCACCATAGAACTCAACGGTTACACCTACTTGTTCAACACTATACTTTGATTCTGCCCTTCTAAAAGGAACATCGGCCCTCACAATTCCGTCTCCATCTACCAAAACTACCGGGAATGTTTCAAAAAAAGTGGGCATACGGCGTACAAAAAGCTCGCGCCCTTCTTTATCTCTAAAGACGGGGTGACCTAACCACCCAACAGCTATTCCATCTCCGCTGTCCATTGATCCCGCTCTGAATAATCCCCCTTTTGCCGGATTATTACCAATGTAATCATAAAAAGCTAATTTTTCAGGAATTTTAGACCAAGCTTCCGATAAACTCAGATTTTCGGCTAGTCCAGCGCCAACTCTTCGATATATTTCTTGCTGGAAGTATCCCTGATCCCACTGATAACGAGTAGGACCAAATAACTCGATTGGGGTAGTTGCTGAACCATACCACATAGTTCCAGCAACAACGAAAGCTGCAAAAAAAACAGCAGCGATACTACTAGAAAGTACAGTTTCAATATTGCCCATACGTAATCCTTTGTATAGACGTTGAGGCGGGCGGACACTAAGATGAAATAGGCCTGCTAATATGCCCAACGTACCCGCTGCAATATGATGAGAGGCTATTCCTCCCGGAACAAAAGGATCAAAACCTTCTGCGCCCCACGCCGGATTTACAGATTGTACTTTTCCAGTTAGTCCATAAGGATCGGATACCCATATTCCAGGACCATATAAACCTGTTACATGAAATGCGCCAAAGCCAAAGCAAGCTACTCCTGAGAGAAATAAATGAATTCCAAAGATCTTGGGCAAATCCAAAGAAGGTTTTCCTGTACGTTCATCACAGAATATTTCTAGGTCCCAATACACCCAATGCCAGATGGCTGCCAAGAAACACAAGCCAGAAAACACAATATGTGCCCCTGCCACGCCTTCATAACTCCAAATACCGGGATTCGTTATAGTTCCTCCTGAAATACTCCAACCACCCCACGAATTCGTTATTCCTAAACGAGTCATAAAAGGTATAACGAACATACCTTGTCTCCACATTGGATCAAGAACAGGGTCAGAGGGATCAAAAACCGCTAATTCGTATAGAGCCATCGAACCTGCCCAACCAGAAACTAAAGCTGTATGCATTATATGGACAGAAAGCAATCGACCGGGATCATTCAATACGACAGTATGAACACGATACCAAGGCAAACCCATGGAAATACCCCTTTAGCAAAGAAAAATAGATACTATGTAACTTTATCGCATTGAAACTTATACTATGTACCTAACCTTTTCAGTGGATTCTGTATAAGAAAGGGTTACTATTTCTTCCGTTCCGTTGAAAATAACGGAAGAATTCTGTTCGTAAGAACAAAGAGAAGCAGATCTATTCTATACTCGATAAGTACCAATACGCAATGGGAGGATTGGTCCCTTTTTAGGGGAAGGAATGCATAGATACTTATTCATTATTCGAATGATCGACGGACCCGTTCGTTCAAATTTGGATTTATTTTGTCTTCCTATATAAACCTTCAATCTATGTATAAAATATAATAAACGGAAAAAAATGATGAAGACAATAAACCCATTCTTACGTTTCCATATTAAAGTGAAGTATAGTACTTAATTTTTTTCTTAAATTTAATGCCCATTGGTGTTCCAAAAGTACCTTTTCGGAGTCCTGGAGAGGAAGATGCATTTTGGGTTGACGTATAGTGCGACTTGTCAGACATATTGGGTTATACGGGATTTACCCGTTTTCTCACCCGATCGAGATATCCTCCGTTTCGCCCAAGAAATATTTTAAATATTGTATTGATTGAACCATTAATCATTCGGAGCGTGAAGTGAAATTAGATCAATTTATATTGAGGATAAATATTATCAATTAGAAGAATTTATGGTTGACTTGGACTAATAAAATAAAGTATCCAGGCTCCGTTCAGAAAATACCAAATCGATAATGGTAATATATGCGCGATTATCACTTGTATCATAGACAATTCTTATACTTATTATAGGGAGGGGTGATCTGAAACTGCCGTGCTAACCGGTATGATGAATACATCAAATAGTTTAGTTTGGGGGAAGGCATGAAACGAATTGAAAAAAAAAGTCGTAGCAAAAAGAAGTGGTACTGAGATCATTTGCCCTATATGTGCAAATAGAATTCGGACAGATCTTTCCCCGGAGTAGAACATAAACCTAAAAGAATTGAAAGAGCCCATTCAGGAACAAGAAAATGACATCGTGATTTTCATCTCGACGAAACAATACATCAATGAAAGGTTAATTCAATCAGTAATTTTTTTTTTAGGGAAGGGGCAAAAACTCATGTTTTTTGAAAAATGGAGGAAAAACCCCTTTTTTAGAAAAACGGAAATCTGTTACAAAAAAAGAGATAGGAATAGAATAGACACATTGATTCTTTTTTCGCAATTTTTTTTTGAACCGTATGCATCCAAAGGTGCACGTACGGTTCCTAAGGGATACAATTTTTTCCTAATCAACCGACTTCATCGAGAAAGATTACTTTTTTTAGGGCAAGAGGTTGATAGCGAGATCTCGAATCAACTTGTTGGTCTCATGGTATATCTTAGTATAGAAGATGATACTAAGGATCTTTATTTGTTTATAAACTCTCCCGGCGGATGGGTAATACCAGGAATAGCCATCTATGATACTATGCAATTTGTGTCACCCAATGTACATACAATATGCATGGGATTAGCCGCTTCAATGGGATCTTTCATTCTGGTCGGAGGAGAAATTACCAAACGTATAGCATTCCCTCACGCTTGGCGCCAATGAATATTTATTTGAAAAAAAAGAAGAAGACTATGCCTTCGCCATATCGAATATGAATAATAAGTAATAATAGCATGGCACTTCGAGTTCGATATGAACAATCCATTATTGTTTTTCTTAACATGAGATTTTATATCGAGATAGTAGTATGAAACAGGAGTTATTTCCGATTTTATTTTATGTGTCGGGAGTACATTTCAGCGTCACAAACCATTTTCTTCCACACCAGAAGTCTCTTTACTGATATTTATGTTATGAAAGAAAGAGTACGAAAATGGGAAAAAGGGATCATTTTTACTTATTTTGATCGTATCAAAAAGTCAAAAAGAAACTTTGGGATTGCTAAATCACAGATGAGATAAATATAGAAAGCAACAGAACCATCATAGTATTTTTTTCTTCCTATGATACGAAAGGAAGGGTGGTAAATGGATCATTCAACGATTTGGATCGTAGGGATCCTATTTCTTTCTTCGATAGAATAGAAGGGAGGAAAAAGTAAATTCCATTGCAGAGCCGTATGCAATGAGCAAAAGATGCCTGTACGGTTGTTCAATTCTATTCTATTTTTTTCTTCTTGTTTTTTTTATCCCTTACTTGACCCCAATCGTTCGAGATAGAAGAACCATTCATGCATAATGTTATATCAATATTATCAGGGTTATGATTCACCAACCCGCTAGTTCTTTTTATGAGGCACAAGCAGGGGAATTTATCCTGGAAGCGGAAGAACTACTGAAACTTCGCGAAACCCTTACAAAGGTTTATGTACAAAGAACGGGCAACCCTTTATGGGTTATATCCGAAGACATGGAAAGAGATGTTTTTATGTCAGCAACAGAAGCCCAAGCTCATGGCATTGTTGATCTTGTAGCGGTCGAAAATGAAAATACTGGGAATTCCGTGTAAATTCAATCCATGATTCCATTTCCAATTCAAACCATAATTCGAATTTTCCGTGATTTGATATTGAATCGAAATAATTCATAATCATAATCATCAGGTTAAGATCGATCTAAACCAAACTATTCTATCCATATATACGACATGCCAACTATTAAACAACTTATTAGAAACACAAGACAGCCAATAAGAAATGTCACGAAATCCCCCGCTCTTCGAGGATGTCCTCAGCGTCGAGGAACATGTACTAGGGTGTATGTGCGACTCGTTTAGATCATGAGTTCGAATAAATGAAACAATTTTTCCAGTACCAATTGCCAGTAACATAGGATAGATAGAGTGGAAGAAGGGTATTTATTACCTAAAAATGAGGATCTATCGATCTATCATATTATACCTATCTATCATAATACCTATATTGTTTGTGTATGGAATTTATGGTTTCCATTGGTGCAAATCCAATCACCTCCATTTGAGATGAGAAGAAATTCCCCATTGGTAGCAAATAGTTATCCATTAAGCGGAGGAAATAGTACTATAAGAAGCAAAAAATCATGTTCTTATTCTTGAAAGAACGGACTAACAAGGTCAGCTACCTAGCCAACTTTTATAATTAAATGCCGTCACTGTATGGATAGCCTTTTTTGTGAAAAGAGCTATCTATTATTGTATAATTGATGGGTAGAGCCAAAGATTGTGAACTATACAAGTTTACAATAACATTTGATTAAATGAAATGAAAGAGGAGGCTCCGGTGTATAGAGAGGACCTCACCGTTTACGAAGTAACCATAGAAACGACGGAACCCACTATTTTGATTTTTTTAGTATCGATAAAATTTCTTATTTCCAAGTAAAATGTCTGGAAGGAATAAAAAATCGTGGTTGGGAAGGTCATAGTAGCAAAAGCCATTGGAATTTTTATTTTATATATTGGAATAATCCGTTTTGTTATTAAGCAACCGGGGAATAAAAGGATGACTGAAAGAAGAAAAATCAATTAGTTATTCATTAAAGTTTAATTTGATTCAATGACCAGAGTTAAACGAGGATATATAGCTCGGAGACGTCGAACAAAAATTCGTTTATTTGCATCAACCTTTATAGGGGCTCATTCAAGACTTACTCGAACGGCTACTCAACAGAAAATGAGAGCTTTGGTTTCCTCTCATCGAGATAGGGGAAGACAAAAAAGGGATTTTCGTCGTTTGTGGATCACTCGGATAAATGCAGTAACTCGTGAAAAAGGGGTATTCTATAGTTATAGTCGATTAATACACAATATGTACAAGAAGCAATTGCTTCTTAATCGTAAAATACTTGCACAAATAGCTATATCAAATAAGAATTGTCTTTACATGATTTCCAATAAGATTCTCAAATAAAGGAGATTCTAAAGTGATATTAATATATAGAAATGATTGAAAAAGAATTCCCGGAGTCCCTTCTCCGGGAAGATAGAATAAATTAAGATTAAGTAGTAGGAATGAACGAACATCTTTCAATAAAAAAAAGATTTCTTCTTCCCCTATTTCTTGTTTCTTATAACACAACAAGAAAACCTGGATTCTAGACTTTTTCAAACAAAAAAGAAATCCGAGCTTGAGTTCCGATTGGAGTTTTGAGTAAATTGAGGAGTATGTCTATTTATTTCTGGTTCTAGGACCAGTAGTTCTAGGGATCGACTCGGCTTTCTCAAATTGTTTCTCATTATTAAGAAAAGGTAACAAAGATAAAATACGAGCTTGCTTTATAGCAATAGTAATTAATCGTTGTTGTTTCAAGGTCAATTTATTCACCCGTCTAGATAATATTTTTCCTTGTTCACTAATAAATCGACTAATTAAACTCATGTTTCTATAATCAATTCGATCCCCCGATTCAATTGGGGGATAACGCCTACGAGAAGATCGCTTAGATTTACGAAAGGGTTGTTTGGATTTATCCATGGGTTTTTCCTTTTCTCTAAAATTATATTTTTTCATTCATTTCAGATCCGACCAAAATAAGGTTTGATTTGTATTATATATATATGTGAAGTTCCTCCTTTTCCTGCTTCCTGCCCCTTGGATTGGAAAGATCGAACACACGTTCCGTTCGATCTATTTCTTTATTTCCCCGTGAATCGTATGCTTGTGACAATAGCGACAAAATTTTCTCAAGTCTAATCGACTAGGCGTATTGTGTCGATTCTTTTGAGTAATATATCTAGAAATGCCCGGCGATTCTTTATTGACACCATTTTGGACACAATTGGTACATTCCAAAATAACTATAACTCGGACATCTTTACCCTTGGCCATAAGCCTCCTTTACATTTTGAATCGACTTAACTCTTCTATTTTCGATCCGAACCGAAGAATACGAAAATAACAAAAAAAATCAATAGAAGTTACTAACTAGAAATTCCATTTCTAAAGATTTCGTTGTAATTCAAATTAATATGAATAGAATAATAGTAATAATGTAAGTAATACAATTTTTTTCTAACTATCAATTATTCCTATGCTAATCCCAGCATTTAAGGATCCTCTTTCTATGCTATGATAGATTTCGTGCAGCCTGCCCTAGACTGTACTCCCCTTTCCATTTATGTTCTCCAAAATAGGATTTTAGATCCACAGGATTTTTGCTGAGGTTCAATACACTTTCTCTTTCCTTCCTATCCTAAAGAACTGAATGAAAAAAGGGTGGACGGGGTTTTAGTCACATCACGTATAATTGTATCCCAAATTTTCTTTATTTTTCGCATATCAATAACTAGAATTAAAAAAAAGGGAATGACAAAGCATCTGGGAATAAACGATTAATTTCTATCAATAAACCTGCTAAAGACCCAAACCAGAGAGTAGTTAGCACAGGGGCCGTGGAGAGATATGTTTTTATATCTCGCATTGAAAATCCTCCTTCTTTATTGTAATACATATATGGTCAGATGCTGTAGTTCAAGATCATTTGTATTTTTTTTTACGTTAGGTTTCAGATATATATAATTCTTTTATTATATGAAACCAAAAATAAGAAATGACAAGAAAATTGTATATAGATAGAAGAGAAAATCACGATGTGGAAAACAATACATGGATTTTGTACAATGATACTGTACAAAAATTTTGAAAAGGGATGTAGCGCAGCTTGGTAGCGCGTTTGTTTTGGGTACAAAATGTCACGGGTTCAAATCCTGTCATCCCTACCTATTACTTCTCCTATGGGCAGTAACGAGGGATTAATATTAATTAAGTGAAATCGATTCAAATTGGACAGAATCCCCTTTCATTTTTGCATACCGATCGATGTATGCAAGCAAGATGTATTGGAGGTACAAAAAAATCCTTTTCTTTCCAATCGTATCCCCTGTCATAAGAAAGCGCTCTTAGTTCAGTTCGGTAGAACGCGGGTCTCCAAAACCCGATGTCGTAGGTTCAAGTCCTACAGAGCGTGATTCCGTTTATGTTATGTCGAATAAAACTTAACAAAACACAGTTGAATTGCTACTTGAATTTGACCCCCTCCTTACAGGAGGTCAATCAAAAAAATATTATTCAATCAAAGGTCCAACTGATCACCGCGTCTGTATTGTAAATATGCAGTTACAAATAATCCTGCTAAAGTAATAGGAATTAGACCTAAGACGATTCCAAATAGAAAAACTTCAATCATTTCGATTTGTTTGTTTAATAGTATAAAAAGAAAGGTAAGATCTATCCCTAAATATTAATCTGAATTGTCCGCAAATCTCAATGACCAAGAGTTAACAATTGACGCGAGAAGGAGCCGTAGAATACCCGAAATCTCGGAGAAATATTCATTTTTATGATATGAATTGTTCATTCAATTCATTTCAAATAAGTCGTATCTTGTTCAAACCAATCAACAGAGCTGGGGTTATAGTTGAAGCAGCCAATAGAAAACCGAAATAACTAGTTATAGTAGGCATGAAAGAGCTGAATTAGATATTTTCTTTTGATACATATGTTGATAAAACACTTACCTAAGTTTCTATTTTTCTCAGATACGACGGTAATAAAAAACCAATTGACAGAAGAAGTTTCAATTGAAAGTTCTTAATTCATTAATCATTATAGATGGATGGCACTAAAAAAAATAGAGTTACATAGGTGGAAAAAAAATAGACTCATTAGCTGTGACATCGACCAATCCTGTGATTTCGGATCAACAGATTCATTGTGAAATTCGTGAGTTGAATAAAATAGTAATAAGAACTCACTGTGTC